TTGAACCTATTTGGAAACAACTTGAAAAAAGACTTATAAAAGTTAAAAAAAAACGTTTTCTAGCCCTAAAAATTATAAACGAAAGAGCAAAATGGTTTCAAAAAGTATCAAAAGAAAAAACCAGATGGGTTAGAAAAATAGTTCGATTTTTAAAAAGAATAATGAAAAAACTTAAAAAAGCAAGTCTAATTCCATTATTTGGATTGAGGGAAGTATATGAATCGAATACAAAAAAAAAAAAATCACTAATACTAATAAGTAATCATATAAATCATGAATCGTCCATTCGAATTAGATCTGCGGATTGGACAAATTATTCACTGACAGAAAAAAAGATGAAAGATCTGGCTGATAAGACAAATACAATCAGAAATCAAATCGAAAAAATAACAAAAGAAAAAAAAAATATATTTATAACTACGTATATAAACATTAGTCCTAACGAAACAAATTGTGATGATAAAAGATTAGAATCACCAAAAAAGATTTGGCAGATATTAAAAAGAAGAAGTGCTCGACTAATGCGCAAATATCACTATTTTTTTTATTTGTTTATTGAAAGGATATACAAAGATATTTTTTTACGTATCATTAATATTCCCAGAATACATGTAAAAATTTTACTTCAATTAAAAAACAAAATAACGGATAATTCCAATGATGAAACAAATAAAAAAAGATTTTATATTGATAAAAATAAAAAAAATAAAATAAATTTTATTTCGACTATAAAAAAGTTTATTTCTAATATTAGAAATAAAAATTCGCAGATTTTTTGTGACCTTTCTTCGTTGTCACAGGCATATGTATTTTACAAATTATCACAAGCCCAAGTTATCAACAAGCATTACTTGAAATTTTTATTTCAAGATCACGGAACAATTCCTTTTATTAAGGATAGAATAAAAAAAGATTTTTTTGGAACACACGGAATATTTCATTTCGAATCAAGGTATAATAAACTTAGCGGTTTAAAAATTAATGAATGGAAAAGCTGGTTAATGGGTAATGATCACTATAAATACAATTTATCTCAGACTAGATGGTCTAGATTAGTACCGCAAAATTGGCGGAATAGAATCAATCAAAATTTGATGGTTCAAAATAAAAACTCAACCAATTTTTATTCATATGAAAAAGACCGATTAATTCATTACAAGAAAGAAAACAATTATGCATATGCAGTAAATTCATTACCGAACCAAAAAGATAAATTAAAAAACTACAAATATGATCTTTTATCAAATAAATATCTGAATTATGAAGATAAGAAAGGTTCATATATTTATGGGTCGCCATTCCAAGTAAACCAGGCAAAAAGGATTTCCTATAATTACAATAATTATAATCCCGAACTTTTTTATTTGCCGAGAGATATAGATCTTGGAAACTATCTACGAGAAGATTCTATTATTGATAGGGATAAAAATCCGGATAGAAAATATTTTGATTGGAGAACTATTAATTTTTGTCTTAGAAAAAAGATCGATATTGAGGAATGGAGAAATAGAGATATCGGGGCCAGCGCCAACATTAATAAAAATACTAAGACTCGGACTAATTATTATCAAATAATTGATAAAATGGATAAAAAAAAAATGGATAAGAAAGTGTTTATGAATCCCCCGATTCATAAACAAATCTGCCCAACCAATCAAACAAAAACATTTTTGGACTGGATGGGAATGAATGAAGAAATCCTAAATTGTCCGATATCAAATCTAGAACTTTGGTTTTTACCAGAATTTGTGTCACTTTATAATACATATAAGATTCAACCGTGGATCATACCAATCAATTTACTTCTTTTTAAATTGAATATAAATAAAAACATTAGTAAAAATATCAACTCAAAGAAAAAAAAAGATAGATTATATAATCCAAAAAAATCTCTTGAATTAGAGAATCAAAATCAAGAAGAAAAACAACAGCCAGTCCAAGGAGATCTTGGATCATATGCACAAAATAACAAAAATATTGGATCTGATCCATCGAAAAAAAAAAATGTTAAAGAAGATTATCGGGGATCATACATTCAAAAAAGCAAAAATAAAAATAAATCCATGATAGGAGCGGAACTAGATTTCTTCCTGAAAAGATATTTTCTTTTTCAATTGAAATGGGATAATGCTTTTAATCAAAAAATACTAAATAATATCAAGGTATATTGCCTACTCCTTAGATTGAGAAATCCAAAGGAAATTGCTATATCCTCTATTCAAAGGGACGAAATAAGTTTGGATGTAATGCTGATTCCGAAGTCTACAACTCTTACAAAATTGATAAAAAGGGGACTATTGATTATTGAACCAGCTCGGCTATCCATAAAATGGGACGGACAATTTATCATGTACCAAACCATAGCTATTTCACGGGTGCATAAGAGTAAGCGCCAAACTAATCGAAGATACCAAGAAAAAAGAAATGTTGATAAGAATGGTCTTAATGAATCCATTGCACGACACGAAAATGGGAATAGAAACGATAATTTTTTTGATTTTATTGTTCCTGATAATTTTTTATCTCCTAGACGTCGTAGAGAATTGAGAATTCTCATTTGTTTCAATTCAAGAAATGTCAATGTTGGGGATAGAAATCAAGTATTTTGCAATGGGAACAATGTAAAGCGCTGTGGTCAATTTTTTTATGAGGATAAGTATCTTGATGTAGATACAAATCGATTTATTAAGTTCAAATTATTTCTTTGGCCAAATTATCGATTCGAAGATTTTGCTTGTATGAATCGCTATTGGTTTGATACCAATAATGGTAGTCGTTTCATTATGTCAAGGATACATATGTATCCACGATTGATAATTAGTTGATGATACATTTACATTACATGGATCAAGCGGCATCTCTGACATGGTATATGAACACAAACAAATATATACAGCCTTATGTTGTTATATTAGATTATGGTACATGATACTGATTACCTGACCTTGATCTTAGCAATTCTATCTAGTAAGTAATGAGTCGTCATAATCTTCTTATCTTAGGTCAAAATTCTTCTCTTTTGTAGGTTAGAAATTTTTTATCTATATTTGAATAAAATTGAAAAAAAAAAAATTGTATTGATTATCAATTAAGTGAATTAAAAAAAAAAAAGAAGTATACGAATAAATCCCGATTATTGTGTATAACAAATTAAAATGACTGGCATTATTATTACTGATTAGTAAAATCTATATTTGTAATGTAAATAAAGAAAAAGGGACGCAGAATTTTTTGTTATGGTTAAAAATTTATTCATTTCAGTTATTTCGCAAGAAGAAAAAAAAGAAAATAGGGGGTCTGTTGAATTTCAAGTATTCAGTTTCACCAATAAGATACGTAGACTTACTTCCCATTTGGAATTGCACAGAAAAGACTATTTATCTCAGAGAGGTCTACGTAAAATTCTGGGAAAACGTCAACGACTCCTGGCTTATTTGTCAAAGAAAAATAGAGTACGCTATAAAGAATTAATTAGTCAATTGGATATTCGGGAGCCAAAAACTCGTTAAGTTCATTTTTTTTTTTTAGTTATTTATAATATTTATAATAATAATAATTAGAATTATAAATATTAATTATTATTTTTAATGAACTTCATTTGGTTTTCAGCAATTCGTGGAATAATGAATCGGGGAAAAAATATATGACTGTACCGACTACAAGAAAAGACCTCATGATAGTCAATATGGGTCCTCAACACCCATCAATGCACGGTGTTCTTCGACTCATCATTACTCTAGATGGGGAAAATGTTATTGACTGTGAACCCGTATTGGGTTATTTACACAGAGGAATGGAAAAAATTGCGGAAAATCGAACAATTATACAATATCTTCCTTATGTAACACGTTGGGATTATTTAGCTACTATGTTTACAGAGGCAATAACGGTAAATGGACCAGAACAGTTGGGAAATATCCAAGTACCGAAAAGAGCGAGCTATATTAGAGTAATTATGCTAGAACTGAGTCGTATAGCTTCTCATTTGTTATGGCTTGGCCCTTTTATGGCAGATATCGGTGCGCAGACCCCTTTCTTCTATATTTTCCGAGAGAGGGAATTGATATATGACCTATTCGAATCTTCCACAGGTATGCGAATGATGCATAATTATTTCCGTATCGGAGGGGTGGCTGCTGATCTACCTTATGGCTGGATAGATAAATGCTTGGATTTCTGTGATTATTTTTTAACAGGGGTTACTGAATATCAAAAGCTTATTACGCGTAATCCTATTTTTTTGGAACGAGTTGAAGGGGTGGGTATTATTAGTGGAGAGGAAGCAATAAATTGGGGTTTATCGGGACCAATGCTACGAGCTTCCGGAATTCCGTGGGATCTTCGTAAAATTGATCATTATGAGTCTTACGACGAATTTGATTGGGAAGTACAATGGCAAAAAGAGGGAGATTCACTAGCCCGTTATTTAGTCCGAATCGGTGAAATGGTGGAATCCATCAAAATTATTCAACAAGCCCTGGAAGGAATTCCCGGAGGGCCCTATGAGAATTTAGAAGTACGGCGTTTTGATAAAACAAAGGATTCTGAATGGAATGATTTTGATTATCGATTCATTAGTAAGAAACCTTCGCCCACTTTTGAATTGTCTAAACAAGAACTTTATGTGAGAGTAGAAGCCCCCAAGGGGGAATTGGGAATTTTTCTGGTAGGAGATCGGAGTGTTTTTCCCTGGAGATGGAAAATTCGTCCACCTGGTTTTATCAATTTGCAAATTCTTCCTCAGCTAGTTAAAAAAATGAAATTGGCCGATATTATGACAATACTAGGTAGTATAGATATTATTATGGGAGAAGTTGATCGTTGAAATGATAATTGATACGATAAAAGTACAAGCTATCAATTCTTTTTCCAGATCGGAATCCTTAAAAGAGGTTTATGGGCTCATATGGTTACTTATTCCTATTTTTACTCCTGTATTTGGAATCATAATAGGAGTGCTGGTAATTGTGTGGTTAGAAAGACAAATATCTGCGGGAGTA